ATAGCGGGAATCGAACCCGCATCGTTAGCTTGGAAGGCTAGGGGTTATAGTCGACGTTGGTTGATCATTTTTAACGTCTCTAATTCAAAACCGAACATGAAATTTTGGTTTCATTCGGCTTCTTTATAGAAGATCGATGTATTTCCAAAGAAATAATTAGATCCATAACATCTATGTCAGCTTTTTTGTATGAATGCATCCAAAGTTACTTGCTTTCTAGATGATCCCTCCTAGAGGAGGGGATTATACTAAATCCATTTAGTCTAGTTACTTCGTTCCCTATTTCCACTCGCAGGATCCTGAGGAAAAGAATATTGTTTCCACCGAGCTGAAACAATATGCTGATGTGATGGTTCTAGTAAACCAAAACCATCGTTTTATAGCTATTTGACTTCAATTTCCCTTTTACAAAAAAAAATGGAAGATTTAGTTACGATTGGAAATAAACTTTTGCATCTTCATCCATAGATCCTTTACTCATACTCATTCAATTGGAAGAGTTAATCCAATTCAATAAAATTATGCTTCGCGACTCCATATCCATAATCCAATCTTTTTTATTCAATTTCTAATTGGCTTTTGGAAAAAAATCGTGAGAATGTACATTCTTCCTCAAATATGCTATTGAGAGGTAAAGGATTAAACCTTTTTAAAAAATAAAGTTTTTGATAGGAATATGATTTTTGATAGGAATTTGAAAAAAACGGAAAGATCCCTTAAGTATTTAAGTTTTCGATAGAACGAATCACACTTTTACCACTAAACTATACCCGCTATATATTTATTATTGTATATGAATGGACCATTTGTCGAATCCTACTCAGCAGAATATAGAGTGAGGCGCAATCAAGATAGCACCAGAATCATGAAAATAGCACCAGAATCATGAAAATTCTAGCGTTGACGCTTCGTCCCGTGCCGGGGACTTAAATAGTCGAAGAGCAGAAAGCTTTTTTAAATAACATAAAAAAAGTTATAGTTATATTATACTTTTCTTTTCGTTTGATACGAAGTCATTACTGAGAGTCCCGACCTGAAAGAATCATTGAAGCTGGATCATAGAAAGGATGAAATCTGCATACATGGTTCCTTTTTTTCAACTTCTCTTTCAACTGCCAGATCTTATTTATGAATTAAGAATTCGAGTCAATTGGATCTCAACTGTTCAAATAAAGCTTTTGAACAAAATCAAAGAAGTAGATATCCATTGGGGATATCCGTTTCGAATCATTATCTAAATTGATTTCCTGATCAAATTTCTTCTTATCTTATATTCTTATATATATTTCTTCTTATATCTTATATATAATATATTACATTATCTATTACATTATTGTTCTTTTAACATATATTTATATATTGAAAAGTTTATAATAACTTATAATTATATTATATTATAATATATAATATATGTATTATATATCTATATTATATTTATATATATATTATTTATATATGTTATATAATTGTTATATTGTTTTATACATCTTTATTTTATATATCTTTATTTTAATTCTTTCTTATTCTTTTTTCTTTCTTTTTTATTCTTTTTTATAATTATATTCTTTTTTTTTCATTAAAAATTATTATAAAATAAAAAAAGAAAGAAAAATATATATATATAATAGAATAATAGATAAATAAAAAAGGAAAATGAAGGTTTTTATCAATCTTTACTTCACGTGTCACATCACATAAAAAATTTTCCATTTTTAAATGGGGATGGGGAGAGATGGCTGAGTGGACTAAAGCGGCGGATTGCTAATCCGTTGTACGAGTTATTCGTACCGAGGGTTCGAATCCCTCTCTCTCCGCTTCTTCTGAAGACTTGAGACTTTCGAATTCGAAATTCTTTCGATCCCTTGATTTTATCATAGGTAAATGTATGGAATAGATAAAATCATAAGAAAAAATTTAGAAAAAAACAGGAAAAACTAAAAATATCTTTTTTTATTCTTCACGTCCAGGATTACGCCCTGGATCATTAGATAAAAATCCGAAGATGAAGAGAGAAATAAAGAATATCACTACTGTATAAACGAATAGTTTGAGAGTAAGCATTACACAATCTCCAAGATCTTTTTTTTTTTTTTGAAAAAGGGAATAGATTACTTATTTTTTACCACATATACTATTTTGTTTTGACATGACACCCCAAAAAAAATGAAGTGTTTTTTGAAAAGAAAGTCATTTTCACGAATTTCTTTGGAATAAGATTTTGATTCCTTCGTTATCAAAAATAGAATCGAGGGTTCATAATGTAAGACTTATCTGGTCTTATCAATTTTTTGAATTTTTTTATCGAATAAATCATGAATTTAGCAGAGTATTAAATCATCGAAAACTTACAGCAGCTTGCCAAACAAAGGCTAAGAGAAAAAAAAGTACAGGTATGACGGGCATAACATCTACGATTGGATTGAAAAAGGCATAAGCTTCGGGCAATTTGGCGAAGAAAAAACTACTCGAATAAAAGACAGAATTAAGACAGATACAGATTAAACTAAAGATATTAAGCATAACAAAATTTCGTTCTTGTAGATTAGAGAATTTTATTCTCATTGAGTTTTTTTATAAGGGAAAATAAAAAAAGACAAGTCAAAAAATCTTTTTTTTTCTTCTCTTCTTTTTATATCTCTCCCAAATAAAAATCCTTCCTTCCATTCTCAAATGAGAATACAAGGAATTCCACTTTCATACAATATCTTAACTGAATTCCATGTAATGATCAATGAATTTTTTGGATTCTATATCTACATGTGTTGAATCCTAGCAACAATATATTCCCAATGTATTTATTGGGTTGGGATTGACGAATAACCAATACCAATATTAATGTTTATTAGTGTCAAATAGAAATTCGAAATGGGGCGTGGCCAAGTGGTAAGGCTGCGGGTTTTGGTCCCGTTACTCGGAGGTTCGAATCCTTCCGTCCCAGATCGTTTCCATCAGAAACGAAAGATGGGATCATATTGTATCCCACATGAAACATAAAATTGTTAACGAGAACAATCTCTTGTTATGAATTCCAAGAATGATTCTTAGAATCATATTTTTTCTTTCATTTGGGTTATTACAAACGTAATCAAGTGTCAAATGTGGGTGGAAATAATATTTTTTTTTTATTTTTTGAATTCAAAAAATAAATTCTGGGTTTATCATTCACATTCAGATATGCTCGTACTATTCAATATTCATTTTAAAGTTAGTTACTTATGGAAACTTTATGTCCCATATCTATGAAATGTCAATTCTTACATGAAACATTCTGAATCGAAATGTGAATGAAAGAAAGGCCTCTTTATTCCCTTACCAAGGCTAAAAAACCTAAAGTAAATAAATGGGGTATCCCAATTCCACATTCTATGTGGAGACTAAAGAGTAGGGAGTTTTTGGTACTAATTTCATCGCTGGTCTTAAAACTTCTAAAGCTGTTGTGGGAAAAAAATATGAAAAACGAACTGGACCCCATTTATTTTTTTTTTCATTTTATATCTTATCTGGTTCATCTTATATCTTATCCGGTTCAAATGAATGATTGTAAATCAATGTAATATAGCGATTGGGGGGAAATTCGTATATTGCATCTACTTGACTTTATGGAATTGATGGAAAGGAAAAATTCTTGAACCTGAAGTAAAACAAAATCTGTATTGTATAAAATAAATAAGTTTGATTAATAATTGATTTTGTTCCGGGATTGCAAATCTATTAAAGGTTCTTCTTTTGAGGTTTATAGTTTATTTGTTCGAGAAAAATGGATTCTTCATGATTGATCGTCCCGAACAATCTTTTGAAGATGTAAAAAAGCCTTAAGCAAACTTATTTATTCGTCTTTTTTAGAAATATGTTTCATTCATATGATATGATAGAATATGGAGTTAAATAAATAGAATATAGAGTTAAATAAATTGGATCCGTGCTGAGCCTTCCCCGGATGAATACTTATCTATTCATAGATAGATAGATAGATAGAAAGTATGTACTATTATATACCGGTATACACACCGGTTGAGCCAATGACTATTCATGATTCCATATTGAATCAATTCCATACCGGTTTGAGATAAAATTAGAGGAATGTTATGGTAAAACTTCGTTTGAAACGATGTGGTAGAAAGCAACGTGCGACTTGAAGGACATGATCGGCTGTGGATTCTTACATCCACCATTTTCTATAGGAATGAAGATGTTCTTGGCTCGACATAGTTTGTTCTGCTATGCTAGGAACCTAATTTGTGTTAGGTTGTAAGTAAATAGTACATGATGGAGCTCGAGTAGAAAGGATTGATTCGTTTATCAGGGGGAAGAATCTAGGGTTAGTAACTATCAATAAGTTAGACCAACTTTGTAAGTATATCCTCAATATATAAATCGAAAGTTTAAAAAAATCGAAAAATCAAACAGAAAAAAAGTAAAATTTTTCAGAATTGGTAAAACTTTTTCGATCAAAAGTGTATCACAAGGGAATCAACCGTTCATATACTATTTCTATAGTATAGAAAAAAAATAACAAAAAATGAAAAGGTATGTTGCTGCTCTTTTGAAAGAGTAAGGATCACCGAAGTAATGTCTAAACCTAATGATTTCACAAGGCAAAGATAAAGGATTCCGGAACAAGTAAACACTATTTTCAATTGTCTCAACAATTGAATCAGAATGAGGAATAAAAATAGATTCGAGATGAGACAAACAAAAGAGGTTAGAGACGGCTCAATAAATGTCTAAGGGTTTCCCTTCGAACTCTGTCAGAATTACCCAACTTGAGTTATGAGTACGAATGAGATTTCTTTTTTTCTGTAGGAAGAATAAAAAAACGACTAAAATTATAGTCTAATTCATGATTTTATGGATCCATTTGCCATTATGTAATTATATACATATACAGAAATAATTATATACATATACAGAAATTTAGAATCCTTTTTTCTCGAGCCGTATGAGGAGAAAACCTCCCATACGTTTCTAGGGGGGGCGGCATTGTTTATCTACATCTATCCCAATGAGCCATCTATCGAATCGTTGCAATTGATGTTCGATCCCGAAGAGAAGGAAGAGATCTTCGAAAAGTAGGTTTTTACGATCCGATAAAGAATCAAACTTATTTAAATGTTCCTGCTATTCTATATTTCCTTGAAAAAGGTGCTCAACCTACGGGAACTGTTTGTGATATTTTAAGGAAGGCAGAATTATTTCAAGAAAGAACTTCGATTCGAGTTAATTAAAGGAAAAAACCTAAATTAATAAATAAAAAAAAAGGGGGGGGGGGGTCACTAGTATCTATCTTTGTGTAATTATTTACACACAATTTGCCTTTTTCTTGCTGTATTCATACTTAATTTACTTTTTCTCTTGTTTTGTTTGTTGCGGGAATCCACCAACAAACAAGGGGTTAATCTTACTTATTGTACCTCTATTGATTGAATAAACTAAACCCGAGATTTTTTTTTTAATTTACCTCTTTCATATTTTTTTTTTATCCAAATTTCTTATTTATGCTTTTGTTGTGCCAATCCAACACAAGTCTTTATTTGATTTACTTAAATTTGTTTTCTTAATATTGGATTCATATTGACAATGGTGCATCGAAGAAATATAATTCGATCGTAGATAAATAGATCCGTTTATCTCCACCCCATATGGGTTTTTTCCTTCATTTCAGTCAAATGATGGGTTTGCCCTGCCGGATTTACTGGCATACAAGATGTATTTTCTTAACGAAAAAAAAAAATTGATAAATATAAATAAAATGGTGGTTTGTCACCATTTTGACATCTTCATTGGGAATCCGTTGTTGTTTAATCCAATCTGTCCATTTTGTTGTTTTTAATTGATCAACAAATTTTTCTTTTCGATTTGTTCTAGTTCAATGTTTTGACAGGGTCGTGCAATTCAATTGATTTTTTTATTTTGACCGTATTTACATATCCTATTTATTTTATTCGGGTTGCTAACTCAACGGTAGAGTACTCGGCTTTTAAGTGCGACTATGATCTTTTACACATTTGGATGAAGCAAGAGATTCGTCCAGACTATTGGTAGAGTTTATAAGACCACGACTGATCCTCAAAGGTAATGAATGGAAAAAACAGCATGTCGTAAAAAGTATTATATATATTAATATATATATATTAGTATAATAATACTATAATAAAATAGTTTTTTGGGAAGAGAAAAAAATTCACATTTACAGTTGGGTCTAGTGAATAAATGGATAGAGCCCATAGGGCTCTAATTCTGGTGAAACAAAAAGCAACGAGCTTTTGTTCTTAATTTGAATAATTACCCGATCTAATTAGACGTTAAAGATAGATTAGTGCCTGATGTGGGAAAGGGTGGGTTCTTCTGTGAGTGGACCATTGATTTCCTTTTTTTTTTAATGAATCCCAATTATTCTTATGGATTGGAGACGGATGTGTAGAAGAAACAGTATACTGATAAAGAAAATTTATTCCAAAATCGAAAGAGCGATCGGGTTGCAAAAATAAAGGATTTTTTACCCTCTTGTAATTATAACGAACATAAACCAATTGGATAGAAAAGGAGAGGAAAAAGATCTGTTGATTGGACTCCCCTGTTTCCTTTGTTTGCGGGGTATATATTTTTTTCTTACTATTTCTTACTGTAATTATATACATAATACATACCCTGTTCTGACCATATTGCACTATGTATCATTTGATAACCCCCAAAATGGGTCCTGCCTCTGGTTCAATTAGAAATGTAAATGGAAGAATTACAAGGATATTTAGAAAAAGATATATCTCGGCAACAACACTTCCTATATCCGCTTCTCTTTAAGGAGTATATTTACACATTTGTTCATGATCGTGGTTTAAATGGTTCGATTTTTTACGAATCCGCGGAAATTTTGGGTTATGACAATAAATCTAGTTCAGTACTTGTGAAACGTTTAATTATTCGAATGTATCAACAGAATTATTTGATTTATTCGGTTAATGATTCTAACCAAAATCGATTCGTTGGGTACAACAATCATTTTTATTTTCATTTTTATTCTCAGATAATATTGGAAGGTTTTGCAGTCATTGTGGAAATTCCATTCTTGCTGCGATTAGTATCTTCCCTCGAAGATAAAATACCAAAATCTAAGAATTTGAATTTACGATCTATTCATTCAATATTTCCCTTTTTAGAGGACAAATTATCGCATTTAAATTATGTGTCAGATATACTAATACCTTATCCCATCCATCTGGAAATCTTGGTTCAAATCCTTCAATGCTGGATCCAAGATGTTCCCTCTTTACATTTATTGCGATTCTTTCTTCACGAATATCATAATTGGAATAGTCTTATTACTCCGAATAATTCTATTTTTTTTTTATTTTTTGAAAAAGAAAATAAAAGACTATTTCGGTTCCTATATAATTCTTATGTATCTGAATGCGAATTTGTATTAGTTTTTCTTCGTAAACAATCTTCTTATTTACGATTAACATCTTCTGGAGCTTTTCTTGAGCGAACACATTTCTATGG